TTTTGTTTGCAATTTGGTGAAATACTCAAACGATCGATTCTTTTTTTTTCGTCTGAGCTTCCATGAAAGAAAACTAAACGGAGAATGTTTCATTCTAATGAGCATTGCATTTATCTGGGTTGCATCTTTCTATTCTATATTCATTTCATTTTATTATTATTATTAATTAATTAATTAATAATTAATTAATTAATAATTTTTTCAATTTTGAATTATTTATGTTTCTCATTTTTTAGAATTTATAGTATTCTAATTTATAGTACAATAGCTATAAGTAATCATTCCATTAATATGAATTTAGAATCCTAAGATAATTCCATTAATTTAGTCTAAAAAGCCCAATTATTTATTATTTAGACTTAGCATTCTATACTATAATGTGTAAAAAGATTCTAAATCTAATTATTAGATTCTATTTCGAATTCTAAATCTATTTATTTAGAAATAGAAATATAAAAATGGATAAATAAATCAATTTATGAATATTATATAATATATTAATATATGTAATAAGAAAAATTAGAAATGAAATAAAATAATAATAATAATAGAATAATAAAATTAGGTTCGAACAGAAAAAACAATAATTTCAAATCAGATGTCATTTAATGGATTTCCTATCTAATTAAGATGTTTATTATTGCTAAACTTAAAAAAGAAATCGAAATTCTAGATTAACTATATATAATCTAATTATAGTTATGTTCTATTCTAGAATATTCAATATTTATTTGAAATTCTATTCTATATTAATTATGAATAGCTAAGAAATGAATAGTTAATAGATAAAGTTTACTGAATTCCTATGCATGTACAATTTCGGTTATTTGAGCCCGCTTAGCTCAGAGGTTAGAGCATCGCATTTGTAATGCGATGGTCATCGGTTCGATTCCGATAGCCGGCTTTTCTCGATTTGTTTGATTTTTTACATGATTGATAATGCCTTTTTAAAATCAAAGAACATTGAAAAGACTTCTTCCCCTTTTTCCAAGAGTCACTAATATATTCATATTATGTCATAGAAACTTCCAATTATGAATCAAACTTGGAAGAGTTAGGTCTTCGCAGAATAAATCAAGAAAAAAAAGGAAAATTCTTTTGATTTATTTGATTTATGTATATTGTATATACAATACAATCTGGATCTGGATATGGATGCAATTGATCTCATTATTCTTTGTAGTACAATACTTTAGTGGATTTCGCTTCATTTCTCAGTTAGTTCAGTTTTAATTTCTTTTAGGTTTATCAAATTTCAATAAAAATAAGGAGTCTTTATGTCACGTTACCGAGGGCCTCGTTTCAAAAAAATACGCCGTCTGGGGGCTTTACCGGGACTAACTAGTCAAAGGCCTAGAGCAGGAAGCGATCTTAGAAACCAATCGCGCTCCGGAAAAAAATCTCAATATCGTATTCGTTTAGAAGAAAAACAAAAATTGCGTTTTCATTATGGTCTTACGGAACGACAATTACTTAAATACGTCCGTATCGCCGGAAAAGCCAAAGGGTCAACAGGTCAGGTTTTACTACAATTACTTGAAATGCGTTTGGATAACATCCTTTTTCGAATGGGTATGGCGTTGACTATTCCTCAAGCCCGCCAATTAGTTAACCATAGACATATTTTAGTTAATGGTCGTATAGTAGATATACCAAGTTATCGCTGCAAACCCCGAGATACTATTACAGTGAAGGATGAACAAAAATCTAGAGCTTTGATTCAAAGTTTTCTTGATTCATCCACCCATGAGGAATTGCCAAACCATTTGACTCTTCACACATTCCAATATGAAGGATTAGTCAATCAAATAATAGATAGAAAATGGGTCGGTTTGAAAATAAATGAATTACTTGTCGTAGAATATTATTCTCGTCAGACTTAAAACTAACTTAACTAAAATAAGAAAACAAGAGTTCGTACAACTTTGCCCCCTTTTGCCTAAGTTAAGGTTAAGTAAAGGGGCACAAGGTAAGGGATTTGTCCGGGGCTTTTTATCCCCATTCGACTTTTTTCCCATTCATGTAGCATAAATCAGTAGGGAGATTTACATCCCTTGTTTGCTCTTTCCAGTATTTTCCGTATCAAAGAAATTAGGAATAGAGAATCTATATCAAAGAAAGGTCTAACTCTTTGGTCTCAATTGTTATTTGATTTGAAACATTGTGGTCAGTAACGTAAGATTGGTGAATTCGTTGAAAATACGGAAAGAGAGGGATTCGAACCCTCGGTAAACAAAAGCCTACATAGCAGTTCCAATGCTACACCTTAAACCACTCGGCCATCTCTCCTACATAATGATTATGACTGAGCACCTGGGTGAATAGCGAGTTATTCATATTTTTTTTTAGACTATATTTAATGGATACCTTTAGCTCATAATTCTATTTAGACTCTAATTCTAATTCCATTTCCATAAGAATTCTAAAATTCCTTTCCGGTTTTACATCCCTCAACAACAACCCCTTACCCCGTAGATCTATTACAAACACCCCGCGCATCTATTACAAATTCATAAATCATTTCAGGGATTTTTATTTTTTTTTTTTTATTATTTTATTTGCAATTTGATTGTCTAGTGTATACCCGCTATGCACAAAAGAAAAGACAAAACAAAAACGGGCGGTTTTTCTATTTTCATCATAGAACAATTCTTCGATTATTTTTCCTCTTTGGATCATAATTTAATCAAAACTTTTCGAATTATCCTAATCTCCAATCTATGCTAAAATCTATCCTAATCTAATTCTTTGATTCTTCAACTTCGATGAAATCGAAGTAGTTACTTTCAGTCTTATACTAATATACTCAAAAATTAGTAATAAATTTTGATGAAATCGAATTGGATTCAAACCAATATTTCTTATTTTTGATTGATTTTGATTCCTGTCAAAAAAAAAATTGAAGTAGAAGGTTTTTTTTTCATTTTCATGAGTCGGCGCTTTTATGTTAATTCGTACTGTACAATTCCTTTGTTTGTGGGATCATTTTCTCACAAGAGGTAATGAAAAGAGTTATGGAATGGATTACTACCTATGCCTAGATCGCGTATAAATGGAAATTTTATTGATAAAACCTTTTCAATTGTGGCCAATATCTTATTACGAATAATTCCGACAACCTCGGGAGAAAAAGAGGCATTTACCTATTACAGAGATGGTGCGATTTGATTTTGATTATCATTATTTTTTTTTTTCTTTATTTACCGCTCCCCGTCTTAGGAATAGGAAAAAGACATATGATTCGGGGTATAAAGAAAAAAGATTATTGAAATAAATCTACGCTTCTTGAAGGTGAAGTTTATAATATAAATAAAACAATCCCTTCTGTCGTGTATCCACGATTAATGCAGCCTTAGATGCTTCAATTGTTGATTCTAGTATTGAGCGAAAGGTTACACCTATGGTTTTGGATTGCAGGTCAAAAATCCCTACTACACTAATACCAATAGGCGGCATAGGGGAAGAAGCACTACGCCTAGAAATCAACAACACAAAAACTTTGTTCTAAATTACTCCTTTTCCTTCATCGGGATCGGGACTAAGAAAAATGGTTGGGCCAACAAACATCCATCTCGTTCGTACTTTGGATACCCGTATAACCATTGAAGACTGTTGAAGTGACTAATTCCTGGAAATTAAGGGGCGTTGAGAACAAAGAAATTGTTGGAGTTTCTTTTTTGATTTTTATCTAGTATCACAACACGCTTGGTGTTAAGAAAAGATCTTTTGCAGGAAGGTTGGCTAGAGATTTCTTGTAAAAACATTAGCCCCGCCCAGTTCATAATGACATCAACCTTTTTCCATATATTATTCTCATTATGCACATAACGGAGGAGCCGTATGAGATGAAAATCTCATGTACGGTTCTGAAACGGAGAATTCTTTAAATCGAATAACGACCGTAACGGATGTCGGCTCAATCCGAAGGAAATTATGCGGAAGCATTGCAGAATTATTATGAAGCTATGCGACTAGAAATTGATCCCTATGATCGAAGCTATATACTCTATAACATAGGCCTTATCCACACAAGTAACGGAGAACATACGAAAGCTTTAGAATATTATTTTCGGGCATTAGAACGAAACCCGTTCTTACCCCAAGCTTTTAATAATATGGCTGTGATCTGTCATTACGTGCGACTATCTCCACTATAGAAAAAAAGGAAAGAAAGAGCAGCTAGTAAATTTAATACTAGAAAAAAAAATAGGCTTTCTACATATGCATCGTCCAAAAAACGATTTTTATCAGCTGTAGCAAAGAAATAAACTTCATAGAAGTCGAACTATGAAGAATAGATATGCCTAAATACTTTATTCTATGGATAAAGGATCTAATTGATAGAGGAAGCACCGTAAAGATCAATTAGCGAGGTTTTGGGCCGATACAATAAGAACTGCTTATTTATGTCATGATATGAGATAAAAGTTCGGAATCAACTTATGTAATAGAGTCGATCCCTTAAGGTATTGAGCAGCGGTGTAGCATCAGATCCTAAAGACAGTAGGTCTTTTTATGAAGAAAAGTCTTTTTCAAAGATTCTATATAAATTTCTATATGAAAACGAAACCGAGATAGTTACCTTTCAGAAAATTCTAACAATAGTCGAAATGCCTATGCTTTATTTATTTTTTTTTTTTTTCTGAAGGTGGGAGAAAAGATAAGCTAAAACTGATTATTATATTAATTTAATCAAAATTCAAGTTTGAAACTCATGTAATCAATCTATTTTGGTTAACCCGAGAAAAAATAGGATATCTATGAGAAATCTCATTCAATTAGATATGTAGGTTAAAAAAAGGGACACCAAAAGAATTGACTGTCGAGCCGTATGAGGTAGGAAACTCTCAAGTACGGTTCTAAGGGAAGGAATTGACCCGCCTATTCCGACCGGGGAGAACAGGCCATTCGACAGGGAGATTCTGAAATTGCAGAGGCTTGGTTTGCTCAAGCCGCCGAGTATTGGAAACAGGCTATAGCGCTTACTCCTGGTAATTATA